CAAGAGCTAAAGTAGCTCCTAATAGTACCGTTATTATACTTATTAAAGATATTAGATTCATTATGTAAGGTATAACTATGAAAAGAGGAAGAAGGCGCGCAACAAGAAAAATGCCCGCTGCTACCATCGTAGCAGCATGAATAAGAGCCGAAATCGGGGTAGGCCCCTCCATGGCATCGGGTAACCATACATGAAGAGGGAATTGCGCAGATTTAGCAACTGCACCGGAAAATAATAGAAAAGCGCACAAAGTAACAAATAAAAAATTGAAATCATTATTATAACTTAAATTATTAAATATTTCGAACAAATCCCGAAATTCAAAACTACCTGTTATCCAATAAAGACCTAAAATTCCTAAGAATAAACCAAAATCCCCTATCCGATTAGTTACAAAAGCTTTTTGACAAGCATTTGCCGCAACAGGTCGTGTGAACCAAAAACCTATTAATAGATAAGAACACATTCCGACCAATTCCCAAAAAATATAAATTTGATACAAATTAGAACTAGTAACCAATCCCAACATGGAAGTATTGAAAAAACTCATATAAGCAAAAAATCTTACATATCCTTGATCATGAGACATATAATTATCACTATAAATAAGAACGATAATTCCAACAGTAGTGATTAATATTAACATAATAGAAGTAAGTGGGTCGATCAAGTGTCCGAACTCTAAAGAAAAATAATTATTGATAGTCCAAGACCATACATATTGATATATGGAATTGCTATTTATTTGCCCAATAGACAGATCCGCCGAAAAAAGAAGAAGTATACTTAATAAGAAAACACTAGGAAAAGCCCACATACGACGAATACTTTTGGTTGCCGTCGGAAAAAGGAGAAGCCCTACTCCTATTAAGACAGGAACTGGCAGTGGAACGAAAGGTATGATCCATGCATATGGATATGTATGTTCCATAAAAAATAAAACCCCTTTTTTATTATTAATTAATTGTTTCCGATTCACCAGATCTTATTTCTTTTGAAAAAACTCAATAAAAAAATTAAGATATGCAAGACCTCATTTTTATATTTTTAATTATTCTGATTCTTTAACAAATCCGTCAAATATGCAAATTCAGAAGTTACAATTGATCAAATGATATAATCGTTACTAGTGAAAAGTTAATACTTAATTATTAAGATTAAGTAAGATCTTTATGCAGATATAGAAAATGAAAATTTCAATTATTTTTATGAATAAAAAATTGTACCAAATAAGGGTACTTAATTTTTATATGAATCATAGGAGCTACCAAGGTCAATAACTTCATCCAAGAAAAAGGACCCATTAATAAGTTTTTTATTCGGAATCATTAACGGGTTAATTGTAGAATAGAATTCTAGAACTTATTTATTGTCTTTCATTCCATTTCAATAAAATAGATTTAGTTTTATAGGTTTATAGGAGGCACTATGATATCTGTTTATAAGTTTATAGGAGACACTATGATATCTGTCAATTAAAATAAACGAAATAATTACTAAACTGCCCTTTGACCTTTTTGTATGTAGGAAGTTATCTTTTAAAAAATTGATATTGATTAAGAATCTCATTCAATTAAAATTTAATAATACAAAACTTAAATACAAAACTTAGGTGTATTCTCATCTATAAAATAGATAGATAGATGTCTTTCACATCCAACTATAGCAATGAGTAGTAATCTCTTAATTTTGTAATGGCAGTCCCCAAAAAACGTACTTCTATGTCAAAAAAACGTATTCGTAAAAATTATTGGAAAAAGAAGGGATATTGGGCAGCATTAAAAGCCTTTTCATTATCAAAATCTCTTTCGACCGGAAATTCAAAAAGTTTTTTTGTGCCAACAAATATAAAAAAATAATAAAACTTTGGAATAATTTGAATTGGAACTGACTCAAAAATGAGTTAGTTTTTTGTTATATGTTCTATACAATTCACAGCCTAATGTTTTGAACTGATCAATAAGAAATAGAACTTTTTTTGATTTATGTTATTTAGATAAGAATTCTTAAAGTTTAAAAAGAAAAAAAAAGTACTTTAGTTCTGTTACCAAAAAAGTTATAAAGGACGTTTTTTAGTTCTATTTCTAGATAGTTCTTCCCTCTATCTAGGGATAGGACTATCTAGTTATAACAGTTCTATTCCAACGGAGGAGAAACTACGCGAGAGCTTATTGTTAAGTTAAAAACTTACTTAAATATAACGGAACACGAGAAGTACTATTATTGAACGTTCAAATACCTATTCAAATGGATTTATATTCATGAATTTGAATCTTTCCTAAACATGAATTGACTACTTAATCAATAATCTCGACGCTTGAGTATTAATGAGTAATAATAAGTTATTATGATTTTGAACAAGCCGCTATGGTGAAATCGGTAGACACGCTGCTCTTAGGAAGCAGTGCTAGAGCATCTCGGTTCGAGTCCGAGTGGCGGCATGAGATCTTTGAAAAGAGATCGAATAAGTCCTATAAGTAATGAAATTCCCTATTTCTAT